TTTTTTTATACATGTCCAAGTGATGGAAAAGAAAAAATATCTTTTACATATCCGCCTAGTTTATCAACATTTTCAGAAATGATAGAACGCAAAATTTCTTTGTATACAACTAAAAAAATATGCCATCAAGACTTATATAATAATTGGGTTTATATCAATGAACAAAAAAAATACAATTTGATAAATGAATTGATAAGTCGAATAAAAGTTATAGAAGAAAAAGGGTCTCTTCTTCTAGACATACTCGAAAAAAGGGCCAGACTATATAATAATGCGAATGAAAAAGAATGCCTGTCTAAAACGTATGATCCTTTTTTGAATGGACCATATCGTGGAATAATAAAAAAGCTGGATTCACGCGTAAATATAAATATAAAAGATTTAATGGCTTCTAGAAAAGATTCCATAGAAATATTTTGGATAAATAAGATTCATGGTCTACTTCCTTTATAAAAAGGTTTCTCGATGGTCATACAAATTAGCCAATGATTTTGTTGAAGAGCTGGAGGACGAAAATGAGGAAGAATCGACGGAAGATCATGAGATTCGTTCAAGAAAAGCCAAACGGGTAATAATTTATACTGATAACAATCAGAATACTAATTATATTACTAGTATTAATAATCCTCGTAATGGTGATGAAGCAGAAGAAGTGGCTTTGATACGTTACTCGCAACAATCAGATTTTCGTCGGAATATAATAAAAGGATCTATGCGTGTTCAAAGACGCAAAACAGTTATTTGGAAAATGTTTCAAGCAAATGTCACTTCCCCACTTTTTTTAGATCGAATAAACAATTTTTTTGATATTTTAAAAATGAGAAATCTCATTTTTAAAAATGGAGTCGGTAGAGAACCGGAATTGCAAATTTCCAATTTTGATAAAGAAGAGACAAAAGAACATAAAAAAAAAGAGGAAAATGATCGACTAAAAATATCAGAAACTTGGGATAGCATTCTATTTGCTCAACCAATAAGAGGTTTGCTGTTAGTAACACAATCTTTTCTTAGAAAATATATTGTATTACCTTCATTAATAATAGCTAAAAATATTGGCCGTATATTATTATTCCAATTACCCGAATGGGACGAGGATTTGAGGGAATGGAATCAAGAAATGCACGTTAAATGCACCTATAATGGTGTTCAATTATCAGAAACAGAATTTCCAAAAGATTGGTTAACAGACGGAATTCAGATAAAGATTATATTTCCTTTTTGTCTGAAACCTTGGCAAAAACAAAGATCTAAGGTACGATCTCATCATAATAATATAGATTTAATGAAAAAAAAAGTAAAAAAAAATAATTTTTGTTTTTTAACAGTATGGGGAATGGAAGCAGAACGCCCCTTTGGTTCTCCCCGGAAACAACTTTCTTTTTTTGAACCCATTTTTAAAGAACTAAAAAAAAAAATTATAAAGGCAAAAAATAAAATTTTTCTCGTTCCAAGGGTCTTTAAAGAAAGAGGAGAACCCCTACAAATTTCAAAAGAAAAAAAAGGATGGGTCATCAAAACAGTTCTTATTATAAAACAAATAATGAAAGAATTTGAAAAAGTAAATCCTATTTTTTTATTTGAATTGAAGAAAGTGAAAGTATATAAACCAAATAAAAATGGAAAAGATTCAGAAAAAAATAATCAAATTAACCATAAATCGACCGTACCAATTAGATCTATGAATTGGACAAATTATTCACTCATAGAAAAAAAAATGAAAGATCTTTCTCATAGGATAATAACAATCAAGAATCAAATAGAACAAATCACAAAAGACAATAAAAAACCAGTTTTAACCTATGATGATAAAATAAAAAAATCAGAATCACAGAAATATAGTTGGCAGATATTAAAAAGAAACAATATCCGATTAATACGTAAATCACATTATTTTATTAAATCTTTCATTGAAAAAATATACATGAATATCTTGCTATATATCATAAATATTTTCATAATCAATACACAACTTTTTTTTGAATCAACAAAAAAAATTATCACTAAATACACTTGCAACGATGAAAAAAATAAAGAAGAAATTGTTGGAACAAATCAAAATACAATGAGCTTTATTTCGACTATAAAAAAGTGGTTTTCAAATACTAATATTAATAATATTAATAATAAAAATTTAAATAGTTATACTTCCTTGTCCCAAGCATATGTATTTTTCAAATTATCACAAACCCAATTACTTAACAATTCTTACTTGAGATCCATATTTCAAGATCATAAGACCCATCATTATCTTAGGGATAAAATAAAGGATTATTGTATAACACGAGGAATATTTGATTACAAATCAAGACATAATAAAATGAAAAAGTCTGGAATGAATGAATGGAAAAATTGGTTAAAGGGTTTTTATCAATACAATTTTTGCAATATCAAATGGTCTCGATTAGTCCCGAAAAAATGGCGAAATAGAGTAAATCAACTTCGTTTGATTCAAAATAAAGACTCAATTAAATTTAATCCATATAAAAATAAAAAAGACCCATTAAGTTATTACGTAAAAGAAGATTATTCTGCAACGGTTTCATTGACAAATAAAAAATTGGTTAAAAAACACTACAGATATGATCTTTTATCATATAAATATATGAATTATGAATATATTGGGAATAAGAAAAACTCAAATATTTATGAATCAACAGTACAAGTAAACGAGAATCGAGGGATTCCATATAATTTTAATACATGGAAACCCGACGCATTTTATGTATTGGTAAGTACAGCTATTAGTGATTATCTAGAGGAAAGATATCCTATTGATACGAATAAAAACAGGGATAGAAAATATTTTGATTGTAAAAATTTTTATCTTATAAAAAATATTGATATTGAGACTTGGACCAATGCACATTTTGGTATAAAGACTAATAAAAATACTAAGATTCAAATTAATAAGTATAAAAACAAAATGAAAAAAAAATACATTTCGCTTCATAAAGAAATAAACTCATCCAACGAAAAAAAAAACCTTTTTGATTGGATGGGAATGAATCAAAAAACGTTATATCATGATCGTATCATATCAAAAATAAAATCTTGGTTCTTACCAGAATTTGTGCTACTTTTTGATACATATAAAATTAAACCCTGGATTATACCAATCCAATTTATTCTTTTAGATTTTTATAAAAATCTAAATCTTAGTCAATATCAAAACATCAACGTAAAAAAAAAAAAAAACCTTTCCATATTATCTAATCAAAAAGAATATCTTGATTTAGAAAATTTCAACCAAGAAAAAAAATATGTTGAAGAGATTTACGCGGGATTAGACATTAAAAAAAGTATAAATAAACAAAAATCTAAGAGCAGCAAGGAAGCAGAACTAGATTTATTACTGAAAAAATATTTCCTTTTTCAATTAAGATGGAATGATTCCTTGAGTCAAAACATGATCAATAATATTAAGGTATATTGTCTCTTGCTTAGATTGAAAAATCCGAAGTCAATTGCTATATCCTCGATTCAAAGAGGAGAGATGCGTCTGGATATAATGCTGAGTAAAAAGGATCTTGCTCTTACAGAATTGATAAAAAGAGGACTATTAATTATCGACCCAGTTCGTTTATCTCTAAAAAACGACGGGCAATTTATAATCTATCAAACCATAAGTATTTCATTAATTGATAAGGGTAAAGACAAAATGAAAACTACTAAAAAATTCATAAAAAAACAAAATGTTGATAAGAATAATTTATACAAAACCATTGCACAACATAGCGATATGCCTGTGAATGAAGAAAAAAAAAATCATTATAATTTCCTCGTTCCCGAACATATTCTATCTGATAGACGTCGTAGAGAGTTGAGAATTCTAATTTGTTTAAATTTATGGAATTGGAATAGTATGGATAAAAATCCACAATTTTGCACCGAAAATAAGATAATAAACTGTGGACAATTTTTGAATGAGGATTTTAATAGAGGTAACTTTATTAAATTAAAATTGTTTCTTTGGCCCAATTACCGATTAGAGGATTTAGCTTGTATGAATCGTTATTGGTTTGATACCCATAACAGCAGTCGTTTTAGTATGTCAAGAATACATATGTATCCACAATCCAGAATCAGTTAATAAAAATATATTTCGCATATATCTATATCGCCTGACATATTTGATATATGACGAAACATGTACATATGCATATGTTATGTTACATTTTAGTACATGATACTGATTGATTGAATGGCATATCAATTTTCAATTGGATCTAGGAATAATAAATTTGGTAGACTATTTTTAGGTACAAAAAATAGCTCTCTTTTATGAATGTGTAAATGTATATATTTTATTCTATCTAAATCCAATTTTTATTTCAAACATAAAATTGGATTTAGATAGAATAAAAAAGTATGAAGAAAAATAAATCTAAACTTTTGTTTATAATCAGATTAAAATGACTGACATAATAATAACCAAATATAATAATAATTATTATTTTTCCTGATCGGTAAAATCTATAAAAATCTATAAAAAGGGAAAAATATAGAAGAATTTTTTTTATGGTCAAAAATTCATTTATTTCAGTTATTCCGCAAGACGAAAAAGAAGAAAATAAAGGGTCTGTTGAATTTCAAGTATTCAGTTTCACCAATAAAATACGGAGACTCACCTCACATTTGGAATTGCACAAAAAAGATTTTTTATCTCAAAGAGGTCTACGAAAAATTCTGGGAAAACGTCAACGACTATTGGCTTATTTGTCAAATAAAAATAGAGTACGTTATAAGAAATTAATTAGTCAATTAGATATTCGGGAACTAAAAAATCGCTAATTTGAGGATTAATTTGAATTTTTTTGTTATTAGTTATTAGATTTTTATTTTGATAAACCTCGTTTTGAGAAATTCATGGAATAATGAATTAGGGAAGAAAAGATATGACTGTACCGGCTACAAGAAAAGATCTCATGATAGTCAATATGGGTCCTCATCACCCATCAATGCATGGTGTTCTTAGACTTATTATTACTCTCGACGGTGAAGATGTTATTGACTGTGAACCCGTATTAGGCTATTTACACAGAGGAATGGAAAAAATAGCGGAAAACCGAACAATTATCCAATATCTTCCTTATGTAACACGTTGGGATTATTTAGCTACTATGTTCACCGAAGCAATAACAGTAAATGCACCAGAACAATTGGGAAATGTTCAAGTACCTCAAAGGGCCAGCTATATCAGAGTTATTATGCTAGAGCTGAGTCGTGTAGCTTCTCATTTATTATGGCTTGGGCCTTTTATGGCAGATATCGGTGCGCAGACTCCTTTTTTCTATATTTTCAGAGAGAGAGAATTGCTATATGATCTATTCGAAGCTGCCACAGGTATGCGAATGATGCATAATTATTTCCGCATCGGAGGAATAGCTGCTGATCTACCTCATGGTTGGATAGATAAATGTTTGGATTTTTGCGATTATTTTTTAACGAGTATTGTTGAATATGAAAAACTTATTACGCAGAATCCCATTTTTTTGGAACGAGTTGAAGGAATAGGCATTATTGGTGGAGAAGAGGCAATAAATTGGGGCTTATCAGGACCGATGTTACGAGCTTCTGGGATCCAATGGGATCTTCGTAAAGTTGATCTTTATGAATGTTACAATGAATTCGATTGGGAAGTCCAATGGCAAAAAGAAGGGGATTCATTAGCCCGTTATTTAGTACGAATTGGCGAAATGAGGGAATCTATAAAAATTATTCAACAGGCTTTAGAAGGAATTCCCGGAGGACCCTATGAAAATTTAGAAATTCGGCGCTTAGATAGAGCAAGGAATTCGGAATGGAATGATTTTGAATATAGATTCATTAGTAAAAAACCTTCGCCTAATTTTGAATTGTCCAAACAAGAACTTTATGTAAGAGTAGAAGCCCCAAAGGGAGAATTAGGAATTTATTTGATAGGAGATAATAGTGTTTTCCCCTGGAGATGGAAAATTCGTCCGCCTGGTTTTATCAATTTGCAAATTCTTCCTCAGCTTATTAAAAGAATGAAATTGGCTGATATCATGACAATACTCGGTAGTATAGATATCATTATGGGAGAAGTTGATCGTTGAAATGATAATTGGCACAACAGAAATACAAACTATCAATTCTTTTTTTAAATCAGAATCCTTAAAAGAAGTTTATGGACTCATATGGCTATTTGTCCCTGCTTTGACCCTTATATTAGGAATCATAATAGGAGTACTAGTAATTGTATGGTTAGAAAGAGAAATATCCGCAGCAATACAACAACGTATTGGACCCGAATATGCTGGCCCGTTGGGAATTCTTCAAGCTTTAGCGGACGGGACTAAATTACTTTTTAAAGAGGACCTCCTCCCATCTAGAGGAGATATTCGTTTGTTTAGTATTGGGCCGTCTATAGCAGTCATATCAATTGTATTAAGTTATTTAATAATTCCTTTTGGGTATCGACTTGTTTTAGCTGATCTTAGTATAGGTGTTTTTTTATGGATCTCCATTTCAAGTATTGCTCCTATTGGGCTTCTTATATCAGGATATGTATCGAATAATAAATATTCTTTTTTAGGTGGCTTGCGAGCTGCGGCTCAATCTATTAGTTATGAAATACCATTAACTCTATGTGTGTTATCAATATCTCTACGTGTGATTCGTTAGAACATAAACTTTGACCTCTCCTCAAAATCAAAATGAAATAAAGGAAAGAGGAATATATTAGATAGATAGAGATATTTTTATTTTTTATTTATCATTCATTCAAGTCGATGAGTTAAACCAGATAGTTATATGAGTGAAACAAAACAGCTTATCAATGTGTAGTAAAAAGATAAAATCTCATTTCCTATATACAAGAATAAAGCAGAAGTAAACATAAGGAGTATAAACTCTTTATCCCAAGATTGAGTTCTTTTATTAGTCATATATCTTGAAGCGGGTGCAAAAGATCAACTGTATGGGGTTTCTACTACTGTCTTGTATGTATTACCATACTGGGGATCAAAAAAAAAAAATCAGTGGACGGTTTAGGAACACTAAGGTACACAAAGGATTAGTAATAGAGATAATGTAAGGTACCAAAAAAGAGGTATTTTCACATAAAACGAATCATAAGATAATAGGGGCTTTAAGTTAGTAGAAATGATCAAGCAGTACTTCCCCACGATTCCGATCTAGAGTATGCTCCTAGTCACTGATTAAAGAAATAACTATAAAGAACGAATTAATCCTTTATTCTCAGGAGTCACTTCTTATGAGAAAGAAGAATAGGAACAAACGAAATAGAATGGGAAAAAGAAAAGATCCTTATTAATTTTTTCCTACATCTATACATATGTATAAAATAATATCGAATTCTTTTTATCTTTTGATATTAAGTAAGGAGTGAGTATTTTATTGAAAAATGAAGTTATTACTGAAGATTTAAGTATAAGGGATAAGATCAATTCGGAAGCGCCATTCTAGCAGACAGAATTCCATTGGTCCAATTTTTGAGACTTTACACGGTATTTTTATTCCATATCTACCCTACGTCGAATCTGCAAAGATCTCTATAAAAATAATACCGAACCAGTCTTTGCCATAGAGGAGCCGTATGAAGCTGAGGTCTCATGTACGGTTTTGAAATAGCGGTGAGAACAAGAACAGGTATGTTATTATCGACTATGATTATCGAACAGTTCAAGTACAGTTGATATAGTTGAGGCACAGTCCAAATATGGTTTTTGGGGATGGAATATGTGGCGTCAACCTATAGGGTTTATAGTTTTTCTAATTTCTTCTCTAGCAGAATGTGAAAGATTACCTTTTGATTTACCAGAAGCAGAAGAAGAATTAGTAGCAGGTTATCAAACTGAATATTCTGGTATCAAATATGGTTTATTTTACATTGCTTCTTACCTAAATCTCTTAGTTTCTTCTTTATTTGTAACAGTTCTTTATTTAGGTGGGTGGAATTTATCTATTCCATACATATCTGTTCCTGAACTTTTCGGAATAAATAAAATTGCTAGTAGTGTCTTTGGAATGACACTTGGTATCTTTATTACATTAGCTAAAGCTTATTTGTTTCTCTTTATATCTATCACAACAAGATGGACTTTACCTAGGATGAGAATGGATCAGCTATTAAATCTTGGATGGAAATTTCTTTTACCTATTTCTCTAGGTAATTTATTATTGACAACCTCTTCCCAACTTGTTTCACTATAAATAACAGAATATGATAACGGTATTCTAGACTCATAACCTCTCTTAAACAAGAGAAAGAAACATCAACTTATTCGTGGATATCTACAATATGTTTCCTATGGTGACTGGGTTCATGAATTATGGTCAACAAACAATACGAGCCGCAAGGTATATTGGTCAAAGTTTCATAATTACCTTATCCCATGCAAATCGTTTACCTGTAACTATTCAGTATCCTTATGAAAAGTCGATCACCTCAGAACGTTTTCGTGGTCGAATCCACTTTGAATTTGATAAATGTATTGCTTGTGAAGTATGTGTTCGTGTGTGCCCCATAGATCTACCTGTTGTTGATTGGAGATTTGAAGGGGATATTAAAAAGAAACAATTGCTTAACTATAGTATTGATTTTGGTGTCTGTATATTTTGTGGTAACTGTGTCGAATATTGTCCCACAAATTGTTTATCAATGACTGAAGAATATGAACTTTCTACTTATGATCGTCACGAATTGAATTATAATCAAATTGCTTTGGGTCGATTACCAATGTCAGTAATTGGAGACTATACAATTCAAACCGTTATGAATTCGACTCAAATCAAAATAGACAAGGGTAAATACCTTGATTCAAGAACAATTACCAATTACTAAGATTTTATTTTGATAGAAAAGAAAACTTCGTTTTTTTTAGTCAATGTAACTTAAAGTAAAACGATCACTATAGGTTGAATTGGCCCAATAACTTTATCTATATCTACATTAATCTATACTACATTACTACATTAAAATTTCATTTAGGAACGTATTATAGACTTATAGACAAGAAAAAAAAAAATAGCCTACTTTTTACTTCCTGACTATTCAGTAAGGTCATGAAATTTATTTATCTCTTATTTCATACATAATGGATTTACCTGGATCAATACATAATATTGTTGTAGTCTTTCTGGGATCAGTTCTTATATTAGGGGGCCTGGGAGTAGTATTATTTACCAATCCAATTTATTCTGCCTTTTCGTTGGGATTGGTTCTTATTTGTATATCCTTATTCTATATTTTATCTAATTCTTATTTTGTAGCTGCTGCACAACTTCTTATTTATGTGGGAGCCATAAATATCTTAATCATATTTGCTGTAATGTTCATGAATGGCTCAGAATATTCCAACGATTCCCGCCTTTGGACCCTTGGGGATGGGGTTACTTCACTGGTTTGTACAAGTATTTTTATTTCACTAATTATTACTATCCCAGATACGTCATGGTACGGAATTCTTTGGACTACAAGATCAAACCAGATTCTAGAACAGGACCTTATAAGTAATGTTCAACAAATTGGGATTCATTTATCAACAGATTTTTATCTTCCATTTGAACTGATTTCTATAATTCTTTTAGTTTCTTTAATAGGTGCAATTACTATGGCTCGTCAATAATAAATACTTAAAATTTTAAAATTTAAAATATTTTTAGAATTTCAAATTTTTAATAAAAAAGGGTTTTATTTTTAGTTAAACCTAATTGCTAATACCTTACTTTTGGTCTATTCTATATTTAGTCAATCGAATCAGTTGAATTGTTATTCATATCATATTTAAATGAATCCGGGGAGTTAGTTAATGATGTTCGAGTATGTACTTTTTTTGAGTGTCTATTTATTTTCTATCGGTATCTATGGATTAATCACAAGTCGAAACATGGTTAGAGCACTTATGTGTCTTGAACTTATACTAAATTCAGTTAATATAAATCTCGTAACATTTTCTGATTTATTTGATAGTCGTCAATTAAAAGGAGACATTTTCTCAATTTTTGTTATAGCTATTGCAGCTGCTGAAGCTGCTATTGGGCTAGCTATTGTTTCGTCGATCCATCATAACAAAAAATCAACTCGTATCAATCAATCAAATTTGTTGAATAATTAAATTAGTCGTAATCATTCATTATGTAATCATTGATTTTCATTATATAACTAATATAATAATAAAAAAATAATTTATATTAATTAGTTAGATTTATTCAAATTAAAATAGAATTTAAATTCCATTAAAAATAAATATTTAGTGTATTGTTTGTTGACCAATTTGAATTAAGATGTGCGATTTCTATTGTATGACTGTGGTTGTTGAAACAGAAATCAAAGTCTCTTGGCACTTTTTCATGAACAGATTTAGAAATATATTGATTCTAAAAAAAAAAATTGATAAATCATTGATTCGTCTGGTGTCCTGGTGTCTATAATATAAACATATAATTAATTTACTACTAATTTTACCATTTATTTTTACCATACCAGAACCAGATCGAAAATTTTTTATGTTAAAAACAGGAATTTATAGATTTAATGTCACATTCAGTAAAAATTTATGATACATGTATAGGATGTACTCAATGTGTACGCGCCTGCCCCACAGATGTATTGGAAATGATACCTTGGGACGGATGTAAAGCTAAACAAATTGCTTCCGCACCAAGAACTGAGGATTGTGTAGGTTGTAAGAGATGTGAATCCGCTTGCCCAACAGACTTTTTGAGTGTCCGTGTTTATTTATGGCATGAAACAACTCGTAGCATGGGTCTATCTTATTAATTATACGTTACGTTACAAAAACTCCATTTGAATCATTTGATTCCTCTTTACCGACAAAAGCCCGTACTTGATAAAATCAATATATTATATTATTACGAGCACGGGCTTTTTGGGTCAAAGCGTATCTTGTCTTTATCACGAGTTATTTTCCTTGGTTAACTATACTTGTTGTTTTGCCTATATTTGCGGGTTCTTCCATTTTTTTTATTCCCCATAAGGGGAATAAGGTGTTTAGATGGTATACTCTATGTATATGCTTATTAGAACTCCTTTTAACTACCTATGCATTCTGTTATCATTTCCAATTGGACGATCCATTAATACAATTGGAAGAAGATTTGAAATGGATAAATATTTTGGATTTTCACTGGAGACTAGGAATTGATGGGCTTTCTGTGGGACCCATTTTACTGACAGGATTTATCACTACTTTAGCAACTTTAGCGGCTTGGCCAGTTACTCGAAATTCACGATTATTCTATTTCTTTATGTTAGCAATGTATAGTGGTCAAATAGGATCATTTTCTTCTCGAGACCTTTTACTTTTTTTTATCATGTGGGAGTTAGAATTAATTCCTGTTTACTTACTTTTATCAATGTGGGGGGGAAAGAAGCGCTTATATTCGGCTACAAAGTTTATTTTGTACACTGCGGGGGGTTCTATTTTTCTATTAATAGGAGTTCTAGGTATGGGTTTATATGGCGCCACTGAACCAACATTAGATTTTGAAAGACTAGCTAATCAATCATATCCTATGGCATTGGAAATAATATTATATTTTGGCTTCCTTATTGTTTATGCTGTCAAATTGCCGATCATACCCCTGCATACATGGTTACCAGATACCCATGGAGAAGCACATTACAGTACATGTATGCTTCTTGCCGGAATTTTATTAAAAATGGGAGCATATGGATTGATTCGGATCAATATGGAATTATTACCCCATGCTCATTCCATATTTTCACCGTGGTTGGTGATAGTGGGAACAATACAAATAATCTATGCGGCTTCAACCTCTTTTGGTCAACGCAATTTAAAAAAGAGAATAGCCTATTCCTCTGTATCTCACATGGGTTTCACAATAATAGGAATTGGGTCTATAACCAATATGGGATTAAATGGAGCCATTCTACAAATACTTTCTCATGGATTTATTGGTGCTGCACTTTTTTTCTTGGCAGGAACCTGTTGTGACAGAATACGTCTTGTTTCTCTTGACGAAATGGGGGGGATAGCTGTTCCGATGCCAAAAATATTTACAATGTTCAGTAGCTTTTCGATGGCCTCTCTTGCATTGCCAGGGATGAGTGGTTTTGTTGCAGAATTAGTAGTATTTTTTGGAATAATTACCAGCTCAAAATATCTTTTAATGCCAAAAGTACTAATTACTTTTGTAATGGCAATTGGAATGATATTAACTCCTATTTATTTATTATCTATGTTACGTCAAATGTTCTACGGATACAAATTATTCTATCTTCCAAACTCTAATTTTTTGGATTCTGGACCACGAGAACTGTTTGTTTCGATCTGTCTCTTTTTACCCATAATAGGTATTGGGATTTATCCCGATTTCGTTCTTTTACTATCAGTTGACAAGGTACAAGCTATCTTATCTAATTATTTTTATAGATAGTGTTTATTAATGAGACGGAAAGTCTTATAATTCTGTAAAATAAAGTGAATTAGAGTTGTAATGAGATGTATTTCGAGTTTTTGCGAACCATTTGATTCAAGGAATCGGAATCAAATGGTTCGCAAAAACTCGAAATACATATGATGGATGTTCTTATGTTATGTATCCTTCGGATAGTCTATTCAATTAGATGTTAATGTGAATGAACCATAACTATGTAAACCTATTCCTAATAGATTGATCCCAAAATAACATATCCAAATTATAAGAAATCCTATAGAAGCTGCAAGTGCCGAATGTATATCTTGTAAATTTTGATTTGTTCTAGTATGTGAATAAATCGCAAATATGATCCAAGTAATAAATGCCCAAGTTTCTTTAGGGTCCCAATTCCAATAAGATCCCCAAGCCTCATTAGCCCATACTGCTCCAGAAAGAATGCCTATGGTTAAAAAGGTAAATCCTAAACTAATGACACGATAACTCCAATAATCCAAACGTTGAGTCAATTGATATTTGTAATAATTTCGAAATGAAATAAAAGAAGTGTTTTTAAAAACACTTCTTTTATCATTTAAATATTCGACTTCGCCAACGAAAAATGATTTAATTAATAAATTCTTCCTTGTAAAAAAAAGATCGATGTTTTTTCTAAATGTAATGACTAAAAGAGCGATTGATAATAATGATCCACATAAAAGAGCTGCATAGCTTAATAACATCATACTTACATGCATCATTAACCACTGAGATTGTAGAGCAGGTACTAATATAGTGGATTGATGCATTTCGGTTGAAAGACCGGACGTGGCGAAACCTTGAGTAAAAATAGCACTTGGCGCGGTTATTACGCTTAAATCATTTTTATGATTTCGTATTTTAGGAATCATATGAATAAGGGAGAAACTCCATGAAAGGAAGATTAATGACTCATATAAATTACTTAATGGGAAATGACCCGAATAAATCCAACGAATAACTAATAATCCTGTTATAGATAAAAAAGTAGCTATCATACCTCTTTCCAATGAATTGTGTAATCCTACGATTTCGTGAAAAAATAAGGTTATAAAATGAATCGTAATTACAATTGAAATGATCGAAAAAGAGATATGAGTTAATATATGTTCTATAGTCGCAAATATCATAAAAAGGGCGAGGGTTCTCCATTATAGAATTCAAATTGAGAATTAAATATATTATAGGATCCGCTGTGTCCCTTTTAGGGGATGCCGCCACTCGGACTCGAACCGAGATGCTCTAGCACTGCTTCCTAAGAGCAGCGTGTCTACCAATTTCACCATGGCGGCTTATTCGAAATATTAATAAATAATAGTCAATTTGTGTTGAATGGTCAAGATTCAAGGATTCAATATAGTTAGTTAGAATTGATGAAAAAGACTCATTTAAATCGATATTTCAATGTTTACTAAATAAAGTATAGCCATAGGGTTTAGAGAGTTAAGAATAAACTTTCATGTATCTAGAATGTCAAAATAGAGTTCTACCAAAAAAGTAAGAATTAGATAGTTTTGCTTCGGGCCAAAGGTCGAGTTATAGAACTCAAAATTATCTTTTTTTTTTAGATGATTCATATATTGAAAAATAAAAACAAATTAAGTTGAAAAAAAAAATGTTATATTTATCGCAATTTTATACGAGGCATTTTTATAATTATTTGATACCTTAGTATCATTAATAATACTCTTCGCAATTTATAATAGATACTATAATTAGTAAATCAAATTTAAATTTGGTTTTGAGTTAGGCATATAATAAAAATAATTTTTCTCTATCAATTCATTTTTCACATATTCTATTGTGAAAAATAAATTGATAGAGAAAAATTAGAATACTTAGTAATATACTTAGAGACCAGTAAACATAAGAATGATTATTTTATATAACAATAACACGCCGTAGCAGTTAGTTCTAACTAATATTGATATTAAGAAGTTAAATATATTCAAAACATTAGTTAATGCAAATCATTCATCTTAAAAATTTTTAAGTTCTTAATGGTATGTCAATTTAGATTATTCCAAAATTCTATTACTTGTTTGTTGCACAAAAAAACTTTTTGAATGTCCAGTGGAAACCGATTTAGCTAAAGAAAAAGCTTTTACTGCCGTTAAATACCCCTTTTTCTTCCAAATATTTCTACGAATACGTTTTTTTGATCTAGAAGTACGTTTTTTTGGAACCGCCATTCAAAAACAAAATACTCATTTTTATCATTGTATGTGAAAGACATATATTTAGATCGTTTTTTCGTCATTATCCATACTTATCTTATCCCATGAATAATAAGTAATTTTTCAAAACATGTAAAACATATCATATAATTCTATATTTAATATAATTCTATATAATATTATATAGAATTATATTAAATATAGAATTATTTTAAGATTAAAATCTATGTACTATGTAAAATAGATGTATACATATATATATACAAATATACAAAACCATTATAACGTATCCATATACATATCTATGCTATATCATATATATAGTATATCCAGGGATAAAAGAAAATAAAATAGATAATAAAAATTTTTAGTTCTGTCCGTATTCGAATCGAATAAAAGTACTGTTTTTGATATAATTATTTTTTTTTTAATCATATATATGATGATAAATATAATAATCTTATCTTATAGTAGAATGATGAAAAATTTCATCTTCTGTATTTTTATAATTTTAATTTTTTATATTTATCTATTATTAATTTATATTAAATATATTTTTTAGTTAATAAATAATACTTAGGTAATTAGTCATGTTATTTGATCAACCTAATTAGAGTTTTTTGAATATTTCAAATAAAAAATATGAGAATAAATCTAAGAATTCAATAAAAAAAAATAGATATATTTTTTATGGAACAAACATATCAATACGCATGGATAATACCCTTTATTCCACTTCCAGTTACTATGTCAATAGGATTTGGACTTCTCTTTATTCCTATAGCAACAAAAAATATTCGTCGTATATGGGGTTTTACGAGTGTTTTACTGCTAAGTATAATTATGGCCTTTTCGGCCAGTCTGTCTATTCAGCAAATAAATGGCAGTTTTATCTATCAATATTTATGGTCTTGGACCATAAATATTGATTTTTCTTTAGAGTTTGGATACTTGATCGATCCACTTACTTCTATTATGTCAATACTAATTAGTACTGTTGGAATCATGGTTCTTATTTATAGTGATAATTATATGTCTCACGATCAGGGATATTTGAGATTTTTTGCTTATATGAGTTTTTTTAATACGTCTATGTTGGGGCTAGTTACTAGTTCCAATTTGATACAAATTTATATTTTTTGGGAACTAGTGGGAATGTGTTCATATTTATTAATAGGTTTTTGGTTTACACGACCAGTTGCAGCAAGTGCTTGCCAAAAAGCCTTTGTAACTAATCGTGTAGGAGATTTTGGTTTATTATTAGGAATCTTAGGCTTTTATTGGATAACTGGCAGTTTAGAATTTCGAGATTTGTTCGAAATAGTTAATAACTTGATCCATAGTAATGGGGTCAATTCTGCATTTGTTACTCTTTGTGCCTTTTTATTATTCGTCGGCGCAATTGCTAAATCTGCACAATTCCCTCTTCATATATGGTTACCTGATGCTATGGAGGGTCCCACCCCTATTTCGGCTCTTATACACGCTGCTACCATGGTAGCAGCTGGAATTTTTCTTGTAGCTCGGCTTCTTCCTCTTTTCCGAGTCATACCTTACATAATGAATTTTGTTTCTTTAATAGGCGTAATAACAGTACTATTAGGAGCTACTTTGGCTCTCGCTCAAAAAGACATTAAAAAAAGTTTAGCCTATTCGACAATGTCTCAATTGGGTTATATTATGTTAGCTCTAGGTATAGGCTCTTATCGAGCTGCCTTATTCCATTTAATAACTCATGCCTATTCTAAAGCTTTATTGTTTTTGGGATCCGGATCTATTATTAATTCAATGGAACCGATTGTTGGATATTCACCGGATAAAAGTCAGAATATGATTCTTATGGGCGGTTTAACAAGATATGTTCCAATTACAAGAATCACTTTCTTATTAGGTACACTTTCTCTTTGTGGTATTCCGCCTCTTGCTTGCTTTTGGTCCAAGGATGAAATTCTTAACGATAGTTGGTTATATTCACCAATTTTTGCAATAATAGCTTGTTTTACAACAGGATTAACCGCATTTTATATGTTTCGAATGTATTTACTTACTTTTGATGGGCATTTGCGTGTTCATTTTCAAAATTACAGTAGTACTAAAAATAGTTCATTCTATTCCATATCTCTATGGGGAAAAGCAGCACCAAAAGTAGTCAATAGAAATTTACTTTTATCAACAATAAATAATAAAGTCGCCTTTTTTTCAAAGGATAAATATAAAATTAATGATAATAATATAATAAATAGAATGCGAGACTTTCGTACTGATTTTAGAAATAAATACACTTCCATGTATCCTCATGAATCGGACAATACTATGCTATTTCCTCTTCTTATATTGGCACTATTTACTTTGATCATGGGATCAATAGGAATTAAGTTTGATCAAGGAGTAACAGATTTTGATATATTATCGAAATGGTTAACTCCATCAACAAACCTTTTTGATCAAAATACAAACTATTCTGTGAATTGGTATGAATTTTTTACAAATGCAATTTTTTCAGTAAGTATAGCTCTTTTTGGACTATTTTTAGCATCTATTTTATATGGGTCTGTTTATTCATCTTTCAATAATTTGGACTTAATTAATTCATTTGTAAAAATGGGTCCTAAAAGAATTATCTTCGATAAAATAAAAAATGTGGTATACAATTGGTCATATAATCGTGGTTACATAGACCTTTTTTATACTAGAGTCTTAATCATGAGTATAAGAGGATTAGCCGAATTAATTAAATTTTTTGATAGACATATAATTGATGGAATTATAAATGGAGTTGGGGTTGCAAGTTTCTTTATGGGCGAGGGGATCAAATATATGGGAGGGGGACGAATTTCGTCTTATCTATTTTTCTATTTATCTTATGTATTAATATTTTTATTCTTTTTTGTAAAGATAAA